GCTATAATTTATATTTTTTAATAAAAGAAAAATTTATAAACATTATATTATAAAAATTGTATGATAAAGTTAAGAATTGATTTTTAAAAAAAAAAATTGTAAAATGGCCATTTTTTTGCATTTTTTTGCATTTTTTTGCATTTTTTTTTTGAAAATTTGGGACCCGATTTTTTACCTTTTTTAGGTTAACTTAATAAAATTTCAAATAATGTAGCGATATATTGAAAAAAAAAAGTTAAATATTTATATTAATTATATAAATGTTTAATGAATTAAATTATTAATTTAAAATTATATATTAAATTATTTTATTGTTAATAATTTTAAATTATACAGATATATATATATATATTATAAATTTATAAATATATATATATATATCTAAATGAAAGAGATTTATAAATAAATTAAAACCTATTTGTTACATATTATTTAATATAAATTATAAAGACTTATATTGAAAATTTAAAGAAAAAATATTAATAATTTAATATCATATTAAAATAGAATTATAGTATTTAAATATGATATATTTATATATATATAATCCTAGTTATTTAGATTAATAATTACATATATATATATATATAATAATAATATATAAATATTAATAAATATATAAGTTTTATTTATTAATTATTAATTAATTAATTTTTATTAAAAAAATAAATTTTAATGAAAAAAAAAAAAAAACTACTTAATTTAATACCTAATAATATTTAATATAATTAAATTTATATATTTTAATTAAATAATTATTTAATTAAGGGTAAAAATAGTATGTTTATAAAAAAAATAAAACATTAAAGTTTAAATTTGATTAAAAAAAATGGTATATATACATTTTTCTTTATTACTTTTTTTTTTCATTTAAAATATTTGAAATAGTTGAATTACATTGTATATTGGATTTACGTATATTTGAGCTTGGGGAATTCATTGTATATTGGATTTACGTACATTTGAGCTTGGGAAACTCATTGTATATTGGATTTACGTACATTTGAGCTTGGGAAACTCATTGTATATTGGATTTACGTACATTTGAGCTTGGGAAACTCATTGTATATTGGATTTACGTACATTTGAGCTTGGGAAACTCATTGTATATTGGATTTACGTACATTTGAGCTTTTCATTATATTGGATTTTTAAAATTTAAGTTATTTTATTTAAAAATTTAAATAGAAATTTATTTGTTATTATTGTAATAGGAAGGTTTGGTTGGGTAATAAAATTTATTGAATAAATTTTAATAAGGATTGGCTATGCTGAAGGTGAGGGGATGATAGTAATTTTAAAGATTAAAATAATAAACCCATCAGGTTATTTGTGATTTTGGTTCATATTTAAAAAATAACTGAATTTTTTGAGGGCACCCAAAGATTGAATGTTTATATATTTTGGATTTTTATAAAGTTTAATTTTAACTTATTAGTTAATTATTATTGTTTATTATATGTAAATTATGTTTAATAGGAATTTACAGTAATTAGATTTAATTATTAAAGAAATTTAGAATTAGAAATATATTTAGTATTAACAAAATTTGTGCCAGCAGTTGCGGTTATACAAATAATGCAATTTAATTTTATTAATATTAATTAATTTATTTATTTAATTTAATTAAGAAATTTATTAAGTGAAATTTTAAATTTTTAAAAAATTATAATTTATAAATGAAGTTAAAAAAGTTTGATTTTAAACTAGGATTAGATACCCTATTATTAAAAAGTAAATTATTTATTAAATTAGTATTAGTTATGTTCTTTAAAGTTAAAAATTTTGGCGGTATTTTAGTCTATTCAGAGGAACCTGTTTTATAAATGATATTCCACGATTTAATTTACTTTTTTTATTAACTTATATATCGTCGTAATTAAATATTTTTTTAGAATTTTAATATTTAAGATTTTTAATTAAAAAATTAATCAGATCAAGGTGTAGTTTATAAAAAAGAAATAATGGGTTACATTTAATTTATTATTAGATTATTTATATTATTATAAATATGAGTATTGGATTTGAAAGTAAATTTAATTAATTAATTATTTTGATTAAGCTCTAAAATATGTACATATTGCCCGTCGCTTTCTTATAATATGAAATAAGTCGTAACAAAGTAAATTTACTGGAAAGTGAATTTAGAATCAAATTAGAGCTTGATTAAAAAGTATTTTATTTACATTAAAAAGTTAGTTGTGAAATTCAATTTAATTTGAAGTAAATATTTTATTATGTTATTAAATTTTATTAATTATTAAATTAAAAATAATTTGATTTTATTATTTTAAGAAAAAATTTATTTTATTATAGTAGATTAGTATTGAAAAAGAAAGTTTTTAATTATTAAAAAGAAAAATTTATTATTTGTACCTTGTGTATCAGGGTTTATTAAATAAATATTATAAATTTATAATTCTCGAATTTAAAAGATCTAATAAAATAAAATTGTTATTGTAGAATAATTAAAATTTAATTTTTTATTAGTAATGAAATGTTATTCGTTTTTAAATATATCTAGTTTTTTAAGAAATTAATTTAATTAATTTATTATTAATATATTTTTATGTAATTAATTATATATTTATAATAAAAAATATTTTTAGGGATGAGCTTAAAGATATAGTTTTATTAGAATAAAATTTATAATTTAAAATTAGAATTAAAAATTTTCAGATTTTAAAGTATGTTATTATTTATTATTATTAAATATTATTTTTATATTCTATAAATTTTTTATTAAAATATAAATTTAAATTTTTTAAATTTAGAAATTATGATAAAATTAGTATAAATAAATGTTATATTTAATAATTATAAAGGTTTTATAAAGGAATTCGGCAAATTATTTTTCACCTGTTTATTAAAAACATGTCTTTTTGTTTAAATATAAAGTCTAGCCTGCCCACTGAAATTTTGAATGGCCGCGGTATTTTGACCGTGCTAAGGTAGCATAATCATTAGTTTTTTAATTGAAAGCTGGAATGAAGGGTTGGATGAAAAAATTACTGTCTCTATAAAATTAAAATAGAATTTTATTTTTAAGTTAAAAAGCTTAAATTTTATTAAAAGACGAGAAGACCCTATAGAGTTTAATAATTATTATTATTATTATTTTAGAATTAATTTAATAATAAAAATTAATTATTTAATTGGGGTGATTAAAAAATTTAATAAACTTTTTTTTTATTTGTATATTTATGAATAAATTATTGATCCAATATTTTTGATTATAAGATAAAATTACCTTAGGGATAACAGCGTAATTTTATTAGAGAGTTCTTATCGATAATAAAGATTGCGACCTCGATGTTGGATTAAAATTTATAATTGGTGTAGAAGCTATAATTATTAAGTCTGTTCGACTTTTAAAATTTTACATGATCTGAGTTTAAACCGGTGTAAGCCAGGTTGGTTTCTATCTTTAATTAGTTAATATATTTTAGTACGAAAGGACCAGATATATAAATAAAAATTTTTCTTTGATAAATATTATTATTTTGGCAGATTAGTGCTATAGATTTAGAATCTTTATATGTAATTATTATTACAAGTAATACTTGTTATTTAAAGATTTAATTATAATTTTTATTTCTAGTTTATTGTTAATAATTTCTGTTTTAGTAAGTATTGCTTTTTTAACTTTATTAGAACGAAAAGTTTTAGGTTATATTCAAATTCGTAAGGGTCCAAATAAAGTTGGATTTTTAGGTTTAATTCAACCTTTTAGGGATGCAATTAAATTATTTACTAAGGAGCAAAATTACCCTTTCATATCTAATTTTAATTTATATTATTTTTCTCCTGTTATAAATTTATTTTTGGCTTTATTATTATGGATATGTATACCTTTTTTTACAGTAAATATTAGTTTTAATTTATCAATATTATTTTTTTTAGCAATTTCTAGTTTAAGGGTTTATACAATTATATTAGCTGGTTGATCTTCTAATTCTAATTATTCTTTGTTAGGGAGTTTACGATCTGTTGCTCAAACTATTTCTTATGAGGTGAGTTTAGCTTTAATTTTAATATCTTATTTATTTTTAATTTTAAGTTTAAATATAATTGATTTTATAAAGTATCAAGAGTATATTTGATTTATTTTTATTATATTTCCTTTATGTTTAATATGATTAGTTTCTAGGTTAGCAGAAACTAATCGAACTCCTTTTGATTTTGCTGAGGGTGAATCAGAATTAGTATCTGGTTTTAATGTTGAATATAGAAGAGGAGGATTTGCAATAATTTTTTTAGCTGAGTATGGTAATATTTTATTTATAAGAATATTGTGTTGTATATTATTTTTAGGTGGAAATTTATTATCTTATATTTTTTTTATTAAATTGGGATTTATTTCTTTTTTTTGATTATGAGTTCGGGGAACTTTACCTCGATACCGTTATGATAAGTTAATGTATTTAGCTTGAAAAGGTTATTTGCCTGTAGCTTTAAATTATCTTATATTTTTTTGTAGAATAAGAATATTAATTTTTATTCTATTGATTTAGTTAATTATTTTTAGTATAAGTTAATAGAAAATATTATTTCTTTTTTTTACTTTCAAAGTAAATACTTATACAAGTTCATTAACTATTTATAAATAATTGAATCTCATAAATTTGAAAATATTGGATTTAAAAAATAATATAAAAAATAAATAATTGTTAAAATTTGTCCTGTTAAAATAAAAGGGTCTTCTACTGGTCGAGCTCCAATTCATGTTAAAAGTAAAATGATTGAAAATAGTGATCAAAATATAAATTTATTAATTGGGTAAAATTGAGATCTTGAATATTTTTTTTTATTAGAAAATGGAAGAATATAAAGAATAGCAATTGATATAACTAAAGCAATTACTCCTCCTAATTTATTTGGAATAGATCGTAAAATAGCATAGGCAAATAAAAAATATCATTCTGGTTGAATATGAACAGGAGTAACTAAAGGATTAGCAGGAATAAAATTATCTGGATCTCCTAATAAATAGGGATTTCATAATGTTAAAAAAATTAATAAAAATAATATAATTAATCCTCCTAAAATGTCTTTAAAAGTAAAGTAAGGGTGAAATGGAATTTTATCAATATCTCTTTTTGTTCCAATTGGGTTTCTTGATCCTGTTTGGTGTAAATATAATAAATGAATAATTATTAGAGCAAATACAATAAAAGGTAAAATAAAATGAAATGTAAAAAATCGAGTTAAAGTTGCATTATCAACAGCAAATCCTCCTCAAATTCATTGAACTAATATGTTTCCTAAATAAGGGATTGCAGATATAAGATTTGTAATAACTGTAGCTCCTCAAAAAGATATTTGTCCTCATGGTAAAACGTAACCTAAAAAAGCAGTTGCTATTGTTAAGAAAAAAATAGTTGTACCAATTATTCATGTTTCTATTATATTATAAGATCTATAGTAAATTCCTCGACCAATATGAATATAAAGACAAATAAAAAAAAATGAAGCTCCATTGGCATGTAAAGTTCGAATTAGTCACCCATAATTAACGTCTCGGCAAATATGAGCTACTCTATTAAATGCTAATTCTACATTTGGACAATAATGTATAGCTAAAAATAGTCCTGTTAAAATTTGAATTATTAAACAAATTCCTAATAAGGATCCAAAATTTCATATAATAGAAATATTTGATGGTCTAGGGAAAATAATTAGTGAATTGTTAATAATTTTTAATAATGGATTAGTTTTTCGAATTGGTATTAACATTAAAATTTTTGTCGTAGAGATCCATAAGAAATGTTAGTAATTTTTACAACTATAATTAAAGTAATAAATAAATAAATAATAATTAATAATATTATTAAATAATTAGGTTCATTAAAATATTTTATTATTGATAAATTGTTTAAGTAAATTTTATTTTGAATTTTTATATCAAAAATTTTATTTAAAATATTGAAATAAAATTCATCTATTAAAATTAGTGAAATTATTAATAATAAAATTAATATTATAATAAAAGATTTTATATTAAATGAAAATTTTTCATTTGAAGCAATTCTAGTTATATAAATAAATAAAATTAATATACCTCCAATTATAATTAAGAATAAAATATATGAATATCAGTAGTTAAATCTCATTAATCCAGAAATTATGGTTGTAAAAATTGTTTGTAATAAAAGGATTAATCCACATGATAAAGGGTGTCTTATAAAAATAAACAATAAGGAACATATTATAATAAGGGGAAAAAATAAAAAAATATCAGATATTAGTTTATTAAAATTTTAATTTTGGAGATTAAAGATAAAAAAATTTTTTTTATATCTGAAGTTTTAAAAGATATTCTTATTTTTGATTTACAAGACCAATATTTTTATTAAATTATTAAAACTTAATGTTAATATTAATAGTTTTTTTAATATTTTTATCTGGATTAATGAGATTTGTTTTAAATCGTAAACATTTATTATTAATGTTATTAAGTTTAGAATTTATTGTTATTGCTCTTTATATAAATTTATTTATTTATTTGAGAATAATAAATTATGAATATTTTTTTTCAATAATTTTTTTATCAATAAGAGTTTGTGAGGGAGTATTAGGATTATCTATTTTAACATTAATGATTCGAGTTCATGGTAATGATTATATTATAACATTTTCTTCTTTATGATAAAATTTATATTTAGTTTATTGTTATTGATTCCTTTAAGTTTATTTAATAAATTTTGATTAATTCAATGGTTAATATTTTTATTAAGTTTTTTATTTTTATTTAATTATAGAAGATTTTTTTATAATTTTCAATTAAGATATTTTTTAGGCATAGATATATTATCTTATACTTTAATTTTATTAAGATTTTGAGTTTGTAGATTAATAATTTTAGCTAGTGGAAAATTATTTAAAAATAAAGATTATTCTTATTTATTTTTAATGGTATTAATTTTTTTAATATTTAGTTTATATATAACATTTTCTTCATTAAATTTATTTATTTTTTATTTATTTTTTGAAATTAGATTAATTCCTACTTTAATATTAATTATTGGGTGGGGTTATCAACCTGAGCGATTAGATGCTGGTATTTATTTATTATTTTATACTTTATTAATATCTTTACCTATAATAATTATTATTTTTTATTTAAGTGAAAAATTTTATTTTACTATTTTTATTAATTTAGATTATGATTTTAATTTAATATTTATATATTTATTTACTAATATAGTATTTTTTGTTAAAATTCCTATATTTTTTCTTCATTTGTGATTACCTAAAGCTCATGTTGAGGCTCCTGTTTCTGGTTCAATAATTTTAGCAGGAATTATGTTAAAATTAGGAGGTTATGGATTATTACGTTTTATAATTTTATATAAAAATTTTATTTTAAATAGAAATTTATTTTTTATGAGAATTTCTTTACTTGGTGGATTTTTAGTCTCATTAATCTGTATTCGACAAAGAGATATAAAATCTTTAATTGCTTATTCGTCTGTGTCACATATAGGATTAGCTTTAGGAGGTATTATAACTTTAAATTATTGAGGATTTTATGGAGCTTTAATGATAATATTAGCTCATGGATTATGTTCATCTGGATTATTTTGTTTAGCAAATATTTTGTATGAACGAATTCATAGACGAAGATTATATTTAAATAAAGGATTATTAAATATTATTCCTAGATTAAGATTGTGATGATTTTTATTAATTTCTTCAAATATAGCAGCTCCTCCTTCATTAAATTTGGTAGGAGAAATTATGTTAATTAATTCAATAGTTGGATTTTCTTGGTTAACAATAATTTTTTTATCTTTAATATCTTTTTTTAGGGCTGTTTATTCTTTATTTTTGTATTCATATTCTCAGCATGGTAATTTTTATTCAGGTAGTTATTCATTTTTTAATATTCAAATACGAGAATATTTATTATTGTTTTTACATTGATTTCCATTAAATGTAATATTTTTAAAGATAGAATTTATTACTCAATGAATTTATTTAATTAGTTTAATAAAAATTTTGATTTGTGGTATCAAAGATATAGAGTATTATATTAAATTATTTGTTTTATTTTTTTTGTATTATTTTTTATTATTAGTTTATCTTTTTTATTTTTATCATTATATTTTATAATTTTTAATTTAGTTTATATTTTAGAATGATTATTATTAGTGATTAATTCAACAAATTTTATATTTGTAATTTTATTGGATTGAATGTCTTTAATATTTATAAGATTTGTTTTATTTATTTCTTCAATAGTAATTTTTTATAGAGAGGAATATATAGGAGGAGATTTATATAAGAATCGATTTATTTTATTAGTAGTTATATTTGTTTTGTCAATAATAATAATAATTATTAGTCCAAATTTAATTTCAATTTTATTAGGTTGAGATGGATTAGGATTAGTTTCATATTGTTTAGTAATTTATTATCAAAATATTAAGTCATTTAATGCAGGGATGTTAACAGCTCTTTCTAATCGAATTGGAGATGTTGCTTTATTAATAGTAATTGCTTGAATATTAAATTATGGAGATTGAAATTTAATTTTTTATTTAGAAGTAATAAAAGATGATTTTATTATAAAATTAATTGGATTTATAATAGTATTAGCAGCAATAACAAAAAGAGCTCAAATTCCTTTTTCTTCTTGACTTCCTGCTGCAATAGCTGCTCCAACTCCTGTTTCTTCTCTAGTCCATTCTTCAACTTTAGTAACTGCTGGAGTTTATTTATTAATTCGTTTTAATTTTATTAATGAATTTTTAATATTTTTTTTAGTTTTTATTGCTTCTTTAACTATATTTATATCAGGTTTGGGTGCAAATTTTGAATATGATTTAAAAAAAATTATTGCACTTTCTACTTTAAGTCAGTTAGGTTTAATAATAAGAATTTTAGCTTTAGGTGATTATAAGTTAGCTTTTTTTCATTTATTAATTCATGCTCTTTTTAAAGCTTTATTATTTATATGTGCTGGAAATATTATTCATAATTTAGGAAATTGTCAAGATATTCGTTATATAGGAGGTTTAATTAAACAATTACCTTTAACATGTACTTATTTAAATATTTGTAATTTATCATTATGTGGATTACCTTTTATATCAGGATTTTATTCTAAAGATTTAATTGTTGAGGTTATAAGTATAAATTATCTAAATATTTATATTTATATAATTTTTTTTATTTCTATTGGATTAACAGTTTCTTATAGTTTTCGATTAACTTATTATTCTTTGACTGGTGATTATAATTATTTATCATTAAGAATAGTTAATGAATCAAGTTATATTATATTAAAAGGAATAAGAGGTTTAATTTTATTTGTTATTTTTAGAGGTAGAATATTTTCTTGATTAATATTTTCTGTTCCTTATTATATTTGTTTACCTTTTATTATAAAAATTATAACTTTATTAATAATTATAAGGGGTATATGATTAGGGTATGAATTAGCAAAGTTTAAACTTTCTTATTATTCTATTAGTTTAAAAAATTTAACATTATCTTTGTTTTTAAGTTTAATGTGGAATATACCAGTTTTATCAACTTTAGGTGTAAATTTTTATCCTATTTATTTTAGAAGAATTTATTCAAAGTTATTTGATCAAGGTTGATTAGAATATTATGGAGGGTTAAATTTAACTAAATCATTAAAGAAGATTACTATATTACAAATTTTATCTTTAAATCATATTAAGATTTATTTAATATTATTAGTTTTTTGGTTGGTATTTTTATTATTAAGGTTTTATTTAAATAGCTTATAATAGAGCATAATATTGAAGATATTAAGGAAGTTTTAAACTTTTAAGTATTTATAAAATAAAATTTAATTTTACAATGAAAATGTAATGTTTTATTTAAACTATATAAATAGAAGTAAAAACAAAATTTCATTGCTTAAGAATTAAGTTAGAAGCTTATTCTTGAATTACTTACTTCTTTAATTGGAGTTATTCTCAATTTTATCATTAACAGTGATAGACCTCTATTTTGGTTTCAATTAAAAATAAGGATTATTATCAAACTTTTAGGTCGAAACTAAATGCAATTATTTGCTTCTTATTTTAAGATAAACTGATTTTTTAATCAATATTTTTTAAATGCAATTTAAATGTTAATTTAACTATTATCCTAATTAGTTCAATTTAAAGCACCTTGATTTCATTCATGATATAAACCAATTAATAAAATTAAAATAAAAGAGATAGTAATAATTCTATAATTAAAAATATTGGAAAATTTAAGAATTATAATTAGTGGTAAAAGTAAAGAAATTTCTACATCAAAAATTAAGAAAATAATAGCAATTAAAAAGAAATGTAATGAAAAAGGTAGACGAGCTGAGGTTTTAGGATCAAACCCACATTCAAAGGGTCTACCTTTTTCTCGATCATAGAATCTTTTTTTAGAAATTAAATTTAAAATAATAGTTAAAGCTATAACAATAATAGAAATTAATAGTATTAATCATATTAAAATTTTTATTATTTATACTAAGTATTTAGATTTTTTGATTGGAAATCAAATATAATTTTTATATTATATAAATATTATCTACCTCATCAATAGATTGAAATATATAAGAATAATCAAACTACATCTACAAAGTGTCAATATCAAGCTGCAGCCTCGAATCCAAAGTGATGAATAGAAGAAAAATGGTTAAAATAATGTCGAATTAAACAAATTAATAAAAAAGTTGTACCAATAATAACATGTAATCCATGAAATCCTGTTGCTATAAAAAATGTTGATCCATAGACAGAATCTGAAATTGTAAAAGGGGCTTCAATATATTCATATCCTTGGAGAATTGTAAAATAGATTCCTAGAATTACAGTAAAAATTAAACCTTGAAGACTTTGAGAATAATTATTTTCTATTAAACTATGATGAGCTCAAGTAACTGTTAATCCTGATGTTAATAAGATTAAGGTATTAAGAAGAGGAATTTCAAGAGGGTTAAAAGTTTGAATTCCTTTAGGTGGTCAAATTATACCTAATTCAATAGTTGGAGCTAAAGACCTATGAAAAAATCCTCAAAAAAATGAAATAAAAAAAAATACTTCTGATGTAATAAAAAGAATTATTCCCCAGCGAAGACCTTTAGTTACTGCAAAAGTATGTAAACCTTGATAAGTTCCTTCTCGAACAATATCACGTCATCATTGATATATAATTAAAGTTGTAATTAATAATCCAATAAGTAATAAATTATTATTATATAAATGGAATCATTTAATTAATCCTATTATAGTTGTTATTGCTCCTAAAGCACCTAATAAAGGTCAGGGTCTTACATCAACTAAATGGAAAGGGTGATTTTTATGTGTTGACATTAGTTAACTTCTCTAGAGTATAAAGTTCTTAATACTGCAAAAACATAGGATTGAATTATTGAAACAGCTGTTTCAAGAGTTAAGAGTAAAATTTGAACAATAATTAAAAGATTTAATATATAAATTGATATAGATGGACCTGTATTTCCTAATAGGGTTATTAGTAAATGACCTGCAATTATATTAGCAGATAACCGAATAGCTAAGGTACCTGGTCGAATTATATTTCTAATAGTTTCAATACATACTATAAATGGTATAAGAATTGGAGGAGTTCCTTGAGGAACTAAATGGGCTAATATATGAATTGTATTATTTATTCATCCATAAATTATAAATCTTAATCAAAGAGGTAAGGCTAGACTTAATGTTATTGTTATATGTCTTGTTCTTGTAAAAATATAAGGAAATAACCCAAGAAAATTATTAAATAAAATAATAGTAAATAATGAAATAAAAATAAGGGTTCTTCCTTGAGATTTATAATTACCAAGTAAAACTTTAAATTCTTTATGAAGAGTAAAAATAATTTTGATTCAAAGTATATTAATTCGGGAGGGAATTAATCAAAATATAGGAGGAATAATTAATAATCCAATAAAAGTTCTTATTCAATTAATAGATAAATTAAAATTTGAAGTAGGATCAAATGAAGAAAAAAGATTTATTATCATTTTCAGTTATATTTTAATTTTTTAATTTTAGATGTATAAGATTTTGATTTTATTAAAAAATTAAAAAAATTTAAATTATTAAATAAATAGAAAATTAAAATAAAAAATATTATTAGGGATAATCAATTTAATGGTATTATTTGTGGAATTAAAAATTATCGATAGATTATTTTAACTTGACAAGTTAATGTTATATTTTAACTAAATTTTTCATTAGAAATATGCGTTATTATATTATAAAATGATTTAAAATTCCATTGCTTACTTTCAGCCATCTAATGATAATTCAATTATTTTAGTAATTCATTTAGAGAAGTAATTAGGAGAAATTCTTTCAATAATAATTGGTATAAAAGAATGATTTGCTCCACAAATTTCAGAACATTGACCATAAAATAATCCAGATCGGTTTAATGTAAATCTAATTTGATTTAATCGACCAGGGGTAGCGTCAATTTTTACCCCTAAAGATGGAATAGTTCAAGAATGAATTACGTCAGCAGCAGTAACTAATATACGAATATTTGATTCAAATGGAACAACTACTCGATTATCTACATCTAATAGACGGAAATTAAAAGAATTTATTTCATTTATAGGAATTATATAAGAATCAAATTCAATATTTTTAAAATCAGAGTATTCATATGATCAGTATCATTGATGACCAATAGTTTTAATAGTAATTATTGGATTATTAATTTCATCTAAAATATAGATTAATCGTAAAGAAGGAATTGCAATAAAAATAAGTGTAATTGTTGGTAAAATTGTTCAAATTACTTCAATTAATTGACCTTCTAGTAAATATCGATGTAAGAATTTATTAAAAAATAAAGTAATTATTAGTTGTCCAACAAGGACAGTAATAATTACTAAAATTATTATAGCATGATCATGAAAATAAGATAATTGTTCTATTAAAGGAGATGCTCTATCTTGTAAAGTTAAATTTTTTCAAGTTGAAATTTCTAAAAAAAGGTTAAGCTTTATATTTGGGGTTTAAATCCAATGCACTAATCTGCCATATTAGAAATTAGCAGTTAGTTTTGGTAATTCTGAATATCTATGTTCAGCAGGTGGATTAAATTGTAATCATTCAATTGAAGAAGTTATTCTTAAGGGACTTAATCTTTTTCGTTGAACTGTAAATGCTTCTCAAAAAATAAATAATAAGAAAGTTACTCTGATTAAGGAAATTAATGAACCAATAGATGAAATAATATTTCATAGAGTGAAAATATCAGGATAATCTGAATAACGTCGAGGTATTCCTATTAATCCTAGAAAATGTTGAGGGAAAAATGTTAAATTTACTCCAATGAATATAATAAAGAATTGAATTTTTAAATAAAAATTGTTTAAAGTTAAACCTGTAAATAAAGGGAATCATTGAACTATACCTGCTATAATAGCAAATACAGCTCCTATTGATAAAACATAATGAAAATGAGCTACTACATAATAAGTATCATGTAATACAATATCAATAGAAGAATTAGCTAATACAACTCCAGTTAATCCTCCTACTGTAAATAAAAAAATAAATCCTAAGGCTCATAAAGTTGAGGGGCTATAATTGATTGAAGTTCCATGATAAGTAGCTAATCATCTAAAAACTTTAATACCTGTAGGAACAGCAATAATTATAGTAGCTGAGGTAAAATAAGCACGTGTATCAACATCTATTCCTACTGTAAATATGTGATGAGCTCATACAATAAAACCTAAAAATCCAATTGCTATTATTGCATAGATTATTCCTAATGTACCAAATGCTTCTTTTTTTCTTCTTTCTTGTCTAACAATATGAGAAATTATACCAAAACCAGGAAGAATTAAAATATAAACTTCTGGGTGTCCAAAAAATCAAAATAAGTGTTGATATAAAATTGGATCTCCTCCTCCAGCTGGGTCAAAAAATGATGTATTTAAATTTCGATCTGTTAATAATATAGTAATAGCTCCTGCTAAAACTGGAAGTGATAAAAGAAGTAAAATAGCAGTAATAACAACAGCTCAAACAAATAAAGGTATTCGATCTAATGTTATTCCAATTGGACGTATATTAATAACTGTTGTAATGAAATTAATAGCTCCTAAAATTGATGAAATTCCTGCTAAATGTAAACTAAAAATTGCTAAATCTACTGATGCTCCTCCGTGAGCAATATTAGATGAAAGAGGTGGGTAAACAGTTCATCCAGTACCTGCACCTCTTTCAACAATTCTTCTTATAATCAATAAAAATAATGAAGGGGGTAAAAGTCAAAATCTTATATTATTTATTCGAGGGAAAGCTATATCGGGTGCTCCAATCATTAAAGGAACTAGTCAATTTCCAAATCCTCCAATTATGATTGGTATAACTATGAAAAAAATTATAATGAATGCATGGGCTGTTACAATTACATTATAAATTTGATCGTTACCAATTAAAGATCCAGGTCTTCCTAATTCGGCTCGAATTAAAATACTCAATGAAGTTCCTACTATTCCAGCTCAAATACCGAAAATAAAGTAAAGTGTTCCAATATCTTTATGATTGGTAGAAAATAACCATTTATTCGGTAAAATGGCTGAGGATAGGCAATAAATTGTAAATTTATTTACGAATAATGATTCTTTTACCAAAGTCTTATATTCAACTATGATTTTAAATTGCAAATTTAAAGGTAAAATAAATTTTTAAGGCTTAGATAAAATCTATATTCAACTTTGAAGGTTAAAAGTTTTAAACTTAACTTAAATCCTTATAGAATATTAAAAATTCTAGTACATAGGAATAAGCTCAGTAATGTAATAATATTAATAAAAATTAAGAAGAAATTTTTTAAGCTTGAGGGTTTAAGTAAGTTTTCTCTTAATGTAATAGTAAGAGTAGAAAGAGTAATACGAATATAAAAAAATAAAGTAATCAATGTAAAAATAATTAAAATAAATCTTAAAGTGTAAAAATTATTGTTAACTAAATTTATAATAACTAATCATTTTGGAAGGAATCCTAGAAAGGGGGGTAAACCTCCTAAAGATAGAAAATTTATAATAAAAAATATTTTTATTAATTTATTAGAATTTAAAGTTAAAAATAATTGATTTAAATTAAAAATATTAAGAATAAAAAAAATTATTACAATATTTAAAGTAATAGTTGAATAGATAATAAAATATGAAAATCAAATTATTTTAAAATTCAATATTCTTGCTAGTATTCAAGCAATATGATTAATAGAAGAATAAGCTATAATTTTACGAGTTCTAATTTGGTTAAATCCTAAAATTCCTCCAATAATAGAAGAGGAAATAATAATAATACTAAAAAATGTTGATATTTTGAAATTATATATAATTAAGACTATTGGAGTTAATTTTTGTCATGTTAAAAGAATAAGACTGTTTATTCAATTTAATCCTTCTATTACTTCTGGGAATCAAGCATGGAATGGAGCTGCTCCAAGCTTTGTTAGTAAAGCTGAATTTAAAATTAAAAGGTATCTATCTTTAAATTGTATGGTGATAAATTCTGAGGTATTTAGTATTAGAATTATTGTAAATAAAATTATAGTAGAAGCTAAAGTTTGGGTAATAAAATATTTTAATGAAGCTTCTGCAGGAAATTTATTAGTATGAGATTTTATTAATGGGATTATTCTCAAAAGATTAATTTCTAGTCCAATTCATATATTAAACCAAGAATAAGCTGAAACTGCAATTAAAGACCTAACAATTAAAGTATTAAAGAAAAAAAATTTATAAAATTTAAAAATTAAAAAGAAAAGGATTAAAACCTTTATAAATGGGGTATGAACCCAGTAGCTTTATTAGCTTATCTTTTTACACTTTAATATAAGATGTATGTTAATTTTTGATATTAAAAGAAATAGTTAAATTCTATTAAGTGTAATTATTATGAAGTATAGTAATTATGAAGGTGTAATACACATGATTAATTCTATCAAAATTACCCTTTCATTTCAGGCACTTCATA